TCAACAAGATAAAAAGTGATTTTTTGCTTTCGGGAAGTTAAAATTCGACTAGACAAATAAAACAAAGTTCATTTTACTTTATTGCTTGCATATGTATAGAGATCTCAAATAGAGATATATACAGAAGAGAGTCTTACATCTTTTTGCATTTCCCGAAAACTCCCTGTTTTTGGATCAGATTCTAATCAATTTTGTAGAAATTTGTAATGGAATAAAAATTTTTATTTATTTATGACTTTTAGAAGACAAAAAGAATCAGAAATCTAACAAGGGGATTATGATAAATCTATTATTTTATTTTGAAAGATGAATAAGTCCATTTATTTAGTTTGGCCTTTCTTCTACCTATTTTTTATTCTATTTCTATTAGGTTGTATATTAGTTTTAGATATATATATTTACTTAAAGATACTTAGTATAATTATATAATATATATAATAGAAATAATAAAAATACAAAATATTCTAAGATATCTTTAGAATTCAGAATATAACAATAACAGGTACAAATATTAAATTGAGGTACCATTTTATGACAACTTTCAACAACTTACCCTCCATTTTTGTGCCTTTAGTAGGCCTAGTCTTTCCGGCACTCGCAATGGCTTCTTTATTTCTTCATATTCAAAAAAATAAGATTTTTTAGATCGGATGAAACCTAATCGTATCACTCCTTTTTCTTTTAAAAACTTCGATTCGATAAGACCCATTTGGTAGAATATTATATAACACGTAGATTCCTACAAACATAAATAAAAAAGCTCTTTTTAAAAATTTATCATGATCAGGCGGATGTATTAAATTCAAGTCAATGTTTTTTTTGTATGTGTATAGCTATAGGAGATCATTTAAAAGAAGGAAATGTTATTATTTTAGATATAAAAAATTTTATGGCTTACTCCTAAGGTAAAGGTTCACAACAAAAAAGTTGATGAGAGTCACTTGAAAAAAAAAAAGAAAGTCATATTTTCTCAATTCCAAAAAATTGTATAACTGGATCTAATATATATGAGTTGGCGATCAGAATCTATATGGATAGAATTTATAACGGGGTCTCGAAAAACAAGTAATTTCTTCTGGGCCTTTATACTATTTTTAGGTTCATTAGGATTCTTTTTGGTTGGAACTTCCAGTTATCTTGGTAGAAATTTTATATCGTTATTTCCGTCTCAGCAAATCATTTTTTTTCCGCAAGGGATTGTGATGTCTTTCTATGGGATCGCGGGTCTCTTTATTAGTTGCTATTTGTGGTGCACTATTTTGTGGAATGTGGGTAGTGGTTATGATCTTTTCGACCGAAAAGAAGGAATAGTTCGTATTTTTCGTTGGGGATTTCCTGGAAAAAGTCGTCGCATCTTTTTACGATTCCTTATGAAAGATATTCAGTCCATCAGAATAGAAGTTAAAGAGGGTGTTTCTGCTCGGCGTGTCCTTTATATGGAAATTAGAGGTCAAGGGGCTATTCCTTTAATTCGTACTGATGAGAATTTTACTACACGAGAAATTGAGCAAAAAGCTGCTGAATTGGCTTACTTCTTGCGTGTACCAATTGAAGTTTTTTGAAATGAATTAATTTTCAAATACTAAATGCTTTAGCAGTAGGAATAAAAAACTAAATAATTTATTTCTTTTTTTCGATTGAACATTCATCTATTCTTTTAGGCTCATTTTTAATATATTTGATAGAAAAAAAAGGAGTTTCTTCGTCTATAAATTTGAAAAAGTTCTTTTAGTATTGACCAAAAAAGGGGGAATAACATCCTAGAAACCAAAATTTTTCTTTATTCAAATTGGAAGTGTATTCTAAGTATATTTCTGTATTCTTTCTAGATTCAAAGCAAAGACTAAGTTTTGAATCAAAAGAAAAAGAGAAAATGGATTCATAGGCTGAATACATTCTATTCGAATTATAATAGAAAAGAAACTCATGCTCGACAGAAATATTAGATCTAATAGAATCAACAAATGAGGTAGGTTCATTAATAATTCACAGATTCAAAATGGCAAAAAAGAAAGCATTCATTCCTTTTTTTATTTTTACATCTATAGTCTTTTTGCCCTGGTTGATCTCTCTCTGCTGTAATAAAAGTTTGAAAACTTGGATTACTAATTGGTGGAATACTAGACAATGCGAAACCTTTTTTAATGATATTCAAGAAAAAAGTGTTCTAGAAAAATTCATACAATTAGAGGAACTATTCCAGCTGGATGAAATGATAAAGGAATACCCAGAAACCAATTTACAAAAATATCGTCTAGGAATCCACAAAGAAACGATCCAATTCATCAAGATACACAATGAGTATCGTATCCATACAATCTTGCACTTCTCGACAAATCTAATATCTTTCGTTATTCTAAGTGGTTATTCCTTTTGGGGTAGGGAAAAGCTTTTTATTCTGAATTCTTGGGTTCAAGAATTCCTATATAATTTAAGTGATACAATTAAAGCTTTTTCGATTCTTTTATTAACTGATTTATGTATCGGATTCCATTCGCCT